TATATGATTATCAATCAAATAAAAAGTTATTTTATGTATCAATCCTTACATCTCCTACCACAGGTGGGGTGACGGCCAGCTTTGGTATGTTGGGAGATATCATTATTGCCGAACCCAATGCTTACATTGCATTTGCGGGTAAAAGAGTAATTGAACAAACATTGAATAAGACAGTACCTGAGGATTCACAAGTGGCTGAATATTTATTCCATAAGGGCTTATTCGATCCAATCGTACCACGTAATCCTTTAAAGGGCGTTCTGGGTGAGTTATTTCGGCTACATGCTTTCTTTCCTTTGAATAAAAATTAGATCGATCAAGTAGAGCCTTAGAGTCTTAATTTAATAAGAGTATTAATTTATTAAAACTTAATAAAATTTTTTATGTGTGGTGATCAAGTAGTTATTTAATTTATAGGAATCAAATATAGGAATCAAAGTAAAAATACGAAGAATGGATTTTTTCTTTGGTAACATAAGATTTAATTGTAGAAAGAATCATCCAGATCATCTTTTTATCGATATTCCTGGTTACTAACCAGGAAATCCCTATTAAAAAAAATAAAAGAGTGAATTCTTTACTTCCGTGAAATTGGTTAACAAGGTCTTGCATCTTTCTATATCTCCCAAAAATCACCCCCCACTAAAAATCCTTTTTGTTGGGTCGTATTATTATAATGAATTCTTTGAGAATTTGTAATAAATCCTTTCTTTAGTAAATTTTATAAAATTATTAAATTTATAAGACAAGAACAAGATAATAACTAATAATACGAATAATATAAAGGGTGGATTATCATACATATATTTCATGTAGAAACATGTAGAAAGATTTATAGGTCCATTTATTTACATATTTATTGGATTTTATTAATTAATATATATTTATTAAAACATATACTTATATACTCCCTATTAAGTATATATACTCACTTAGGTATACTTAGTATAATATAACAATTATATATGAATTATAATATATCTTTATAACAATATAAGGATAAAGTTAAAATATTAATATAAAACAATAAATATAACAATAAATAACAGGTACAAATATTAAATCGAGGTACCCATTCTATGATAACTCTCAACAGCTTCCCCTCAATTTTTGTGCCTTTAGTGGGCTTAGTATTTCCGGCAATTGCAATGGCTTCTTTATCTCTTTATGTTCAAAAAAACAAGATTTTTTAGATACAATAAGGACGAATCCTTTTTTTTTTCAAGACTTACTTGGATCATAACACGGATATCTATTTAGTAGAATATGGTATAACATGTGGCTTCCTTCGGTCATAAGCTCTTATGTATGTATAAACATGATATTATGGGTAAATGAATTATCACTATTTTCAAATAGATCGGGATCGGGGAGAATTTCTGAAATGTAAAGTCAATATATCTATATGTATTCGGAAATCATGTGAAAGGGATGTTACTATTTTAGTTTGGACCTAAGAAATTCGATGAATTACCCCTAAACGTTCACATCATAATAGTGCTGGTTGATGAGAGTTACTTCGGAAACAAAAAAAAGTAAAATAAAATTTATTTTTGTTATTCTCCCAATTCCAATAAAATGCAACTAGGTCTAGTTATAGTATGAGTTGGCGATCAGAACGTATATGGATAGAACTTATAGCGGGGTCCCGAAAAACAAGTAATTTCTGCTGGGCCTTTATTCTTTTTTTAGGTTCATTAGGGTTTTTATTGGTTGGAACGTCCAGTTATTTTGGTAGGAATTTTATATCTTTATTTCCTTCTCAGCAAATAATTTTTTTTCCACAAGGGATCGTGATGTCTTTCTATGGGATCGCAGGTCTTTTTATTAGCTCCTATTTGTGGTGCACAATTTCGTGGAATGTAGGTAGTGGTTATGATCGATTCGATATAAAAGAGGGCGTAGTGTGTATTTTTCGTTGGGGATTTCCTGGAAAAAATCGTCGCATATTCCTCCGATTCCTTATGAAAGACATTCAGTCCATCAGAATAGAAATTAAAGAAGGTATTTATGCTCGTCGTGTCCTTTATATGGAAATCAAAGGCCAGGGGGCCATTCCCTTGACTCGTACTGATGAGAATTTGACTCCACGAGAAATTGAGCAAAAAGCTGCTGAATTGGCCTATTTCTTGCGTGTACCAATTGAAGTATTTTGAAAAAAGGAACTGAAGAATGAATACTTTGCAAGAGAGAAAAAACTCAAGAATCCTCGTTTTTTTATATAGCATAACTTAACTGAAGTTTCTTCAGAACGCTTATTCGAACCAAAGCAAACGCTACGAAATAATTCTAAAACAAAATTGTTTGTGTCCACAATTTTTTTATGCGTATGTAAACCCACTTAACTCAATTCAGTAACAAATCTAAATACTAGATTCATCATATATTAAAACAAAACATTTCATAATAAATCATAATATAATAAAGTAAAGAATTTTTTTTTTTAGAAATATTTGATATTTTGATAGAACGGGAGTTCTTTCGTCTCGCAATCCGACTACTATTAATTTGAAGTGGGCTTTTTCTTATTCTATTTCTGTATTCTTTCTAAATTCAAGGACTAACCACTGTACTGAATCACAAAAAAAATCGGAAATAGATTCATGGGCTCGATAACTTGTAATAGAACTTATGCTTGATAGAAATATTAGTATCGTATAGAGTCGACGAACGAGGTGCGTTCAGTAAAAATTAAAAAATTCACAGACGAAAAAATGGCAAAAAAGAAAGTATTAATTTCCCTTCTATATCTTGCATCTATAGTATTTTTGCCTTGGTGGATCTCTCTCTCATTTAATAAAAGTCTGGAATCTTGGGTTACAAATTGGTGGAATACTAGGCAATCCGAAATCTTTTTGAATGATATTCAAGAAAAGAGTATTCTAAAAAAATTCATAGACTTAGAGGAACTCCTACGTTTGGACGAAATGTTAAAGGAATACCCGGAAGCACATTTACAAAAGCCTCGCATCGAAATCTACAAAGAAACGATCCAATTGATCAAGATGCACAATGAGGATCGCACGCATACAATTTTACACTTCTCGACAAATATAATCTGTTTCGTTATTCTAAGTGGTTATTCTATTATAGGTAATGAAGAACTTGCTATTCTTAACTCTTGGGTTCAAGAATTCCTATATAACTTAAGCGACACAATAAAAGCTTTTTCTATTCTTTTATTAACTGATTTATGTATAGGATTCCATTCGCCCCACGGTTGGGAACTAATGATTGGCTCTGTCTACAAAGATTTTGGATTTGCTCATAATGATCAAATTATATCCGGTCTTGTTTCTACTTTTCCAGTCATTTTAGATACAATTTTTAAATATTGGATCTTTCGTTATTTAAATCGTGTATCTCCTTCACTTGTAGTGATTTATCATTCAATGAATGACTGAAAAATGATTGAACGATCCAATTATAATATTTGTTACTTTGTGGATAAGCAAAACATTCAAAATTGTACTTATTCTTTCTACCCATCCAAGGGATTCCTTCAATATTCCAGTAAAATTATTTATATTTAAGTAAATAGCAAAATTATAGATAGGGAACTATACTAGCGACCTGCCTAATTTTATTGTATAAATTTTCGGGATCAATGATTGGACCATGCAAACTAAAAATACCTTTTCTTGGATAAAGAAAGAGATTACTCGATCCATTTCCGTATCGCTCATGATATATATAATAACCCAGGCACCCCTTTCAAATGCATATCCCATTTTTGCACAGCAGGGTTATGAAAATCCACGAGAAGCGACTGGCCGTATTGTATGTGCCAATTGCCATTTAGCTAATAAACCCGTGGATATCGAGGTTCCACAAGCGGTACTTCCTGATACTGTATTTGAAGCAGTTGTTCGAATTCCTTATGATCTGCAACTGAAACAAGTTCTTGCTAATGGTAAAAAAGGAGCTTTGAATGTAGGGGCTGTTCTTATTTTACCCGAGGGGTTTGAATTAGCCCCTCCCGATCGTATTTTGCCCGAGATAAAAGAAAAGATAGGAAATCTGTCTTTTCAGAGCTATCGCCCCACTAAAAAAAATATTCTTGTGATAGGTCCTGTTCCTGGTCAGAAATATAGTGAAATCACCTTTCCTATTCTTTCCCCGGACCCCGCTACTAAGAAAGATGTTCACTTCTTAAAATATCCCATATACGTAGGCGGGAACAGGGGAAGGGGTCAGATTTATCCCGACGGGAGCAAGAGTAACAATAATGTTTATAATGCTACAGCAGCAGGTATAGTAAGCAAAATCATACGAAAAGAAAAGGGGGGGTACGAAATAACCATAGCGAATGCATCGGATGGACGTCAAGTGGTTGATATTATCCCTCCAGGACCGGAACTTCTTGTTTCAGAGGGCGAATCCATCCAACTTGATCAACCATTAACGAGTAATCCTAATGTGGGTGGATTTGGTCAGGGGGATGCGGAAATAGTACTTCAAGATCCATTACGTGTCCAAGGTCTTTTGCTATTCTTGGCATCTGTTATTTTGGCACAAATCTTTTTGGTTCTTAAAAAGAAACAGTTTGAGAAGGTTCAATTGTCCGAAATGAATTTCTAGATCCGCGGATTTATCAACATCAAGCTCTAAAAATAAACAAATTTTTGTTGGCAATTATGTTATGTAATTATGTATAATCAAAAAAATTTTGCTTGTTTATATTCTTTCTTCTACCGGATTTCGGGAATTACTTATACCGCATTACTGGTCATAGTATATTGTGAAGAAGACTATTTGATTTTACTTAACTCTTCTTTATTTCTTTGTTTTTTCAATCCAAATTCAAACGGTATGATATAGAACGAATCAATAGTTTTATATTTGAATAGAACCAAAACAAAAGATAAATAAGCGGAGAATATAAACCAAAGTATAAATGAGAGGAACAAAGGATTTTAGGGGGGATTGTTCGTCTACTAGTCCTTGACACAAGAAACGGAATTTTCCACAACCCTTTCTTGTGTCGAATTAATAATGAT